ATATTATATATATATATATATATATATAAATTAATTTAAAAATAAAATAAAATAAAATAAAATAAAATAAAATAAAATAAAATAAAATAAAATAAAATAAAATAAAATAAAATAAAATAAAATAAAATAAAATAAAATAAAATAAAATAAAATAAAATAAAATAAAGTGAATAGGGTGTGTAGGTGGAAGATGGGTTTGGGTTATTTATTGTTAGTTGTTTAGTTTGATGGATACTTGTTTTGAGTAGGTATCTACTAACATTTGTGTCAGTTTAGTTGTTCTCGGATTTAGGGGTTTGACGAGAAGTAAGTGGCTATTCGGGCTAGTGTTAGTTTTGATGGGGGGTAGGGGGGTTTAACCTAAAATAAATATGTCGTTTATAGTAAATGGCTTGAAAATACTATCGTGAGTTTTTGTAAAAATATATGTCCTACAAGCATTAACTTAATAATACCATATCAATACTTTGCAAGACCAATCAATTTGAACGAAAGTCCAGTTTCACTGAGTTGGCAGGTATCAGTTATGAGGGCCTGAGAACAGAAAGAGAAAGAGAGAGCTACTATATGCATCTAAAACCATAATATGCCAGGTTATTAATTAAATGTATAGAACACATTAACCAGAGGCCTTTTAAAGATAAACGAATGAACTTTATTAATGTTATGTGCCTGAAAAAACAACCAGAGGCCAGAATAGATCAGTTATGTACGCCATCATTACAATGGGCCTGAAACTGGTAATGTTGTATCTTACTTACAAGGGTTGCTTATTTCTCGGGATTAGGTAGATTAAGAAATAACCCAATACTGGGCCACATTCATGTTGTAAAACAATTATGTAAGTTTATGTCCTACAAGCATTAATTTATATTACTTAAATAATATTCATGTTTTAAGTTAAGTACTATGCACATTTGACCCATTATTAATCCATTAAGATTTAACAGTAATATCACTAGTGATATGCTAGGGGAAAAAAAATGAATGCACGATATACATAGGAGATGTATAGTACGTACATCTCTCCCGGGCGCGGGAGAGTAATATGAATAACTTTTGGCGCATGCGCCAAAAGGTAGTTTAATAAAGATTCCGGCTTTGGGGGCCGGAGATGAAGGTTTGGGTCCTTCTCTTTTGATTACTCTAGGAAGATTGTAAGTCTTCAATCTCTGGTTTACAAGACCAGTGCTTTGTGGTTAAGCTACTAGAATATTTTTGGTTTAGTATTTTGTTTTCAATTAATCCTATAAGGGGGATAAGTACTAGGAGGATTGTGAAGTATAGGATGGAGGCTGCTTGGCCAATAGTGATAAATGGGTCTTCAACTGGTTGTCCTCCAATTCATGTTAGTACAAGTAGGTTAGCTGATAGGCATCAAAATAAGATTTGAGTTGGGGGTCGGAATGAAGCTGTGCGTTGTTTTGATGTGTGTAGGATTGGTATTATGAATAATACGATGATGGAGAATAAGAGGGCAAGTACGCCTCCTAGTTTATTTGGAATGGATCGGAGGATTGCGTAAGCGAATAAGAAGTATCATTCTGGCTTAATGTGTGGGGGGGTGGATAGGGGGTTAGCTGGTGTGAAGTTATCTGGGTCGCCTAGAAGGTTTGGATAGAATAATACCAGGATTAGCAGGAGGGTAAATATTAGGGTGAGACCTAGTAAGTCTTTGTATGAGAAATAGGGGTGGAATGGAATTTTGTCGGTGTTTGAGTTTAGTCCTGTTGGGTTATTAGATCCTGTTTCGTGGAGGAATAGTAAATGTACGATTGCTATACCAGCGATAGTGAAGGGTAGTAGGAAATGGAAGGTAAAAAATCGGGTTAGGGTGGCGTTGTCTACTGAAAATCCACCTCAAATTCACTGTACTAGGGTATTACCGATGTATGGAGTAGCTGAAAGTAGGTTAGTAATGACGGTGGCACCTCAGAATGATATTTGGCCTCATGGTAGGACATAGCCTACGAATGCAGTAGCTATAGTTAGAAATAGAAGGATAATTCCTGTATTTCATGTTTCTTTGTATAGGTATGATCCGTAGTAAAGTCCTCGGCCGATATGAAGGTAGATACATATGAAGAAGATGGAGGCTCCGTTGGCATGTGTATTGCGGATAAGTCATCCATATTGTACATCTCGAGTGATATGGGCTACTGATGAGAATGCTAGTGAGATGTCTGGTGAGTAGTGTATTGCTAGGAAGATTCCGGTGATGATTTGTAAGATTAGGCAGGTACCTAGTAGTGAGCCGAAATTTCATCAAGCAGAGATGTTAGAAGGACTTGGGAGATCAATGAATGAGTTGTTGATAATTTTTATTATTGGGTGAGTTTTTCGTAGGTTTGTGGTCATTAATGTTTCTGTAGTTGAATACAACGGTGGTTTTTCAAATCACAGGTCTTGGTTGGAGTCCAAGCAGGAATTATGATGTATTTTATGTTCTTATTTGGGTTTTGTTTTGTTTTTTGAATAGTTGGTGTTTCTTGTAGTTCGTCTCCTTATTATGGGGTAGTTAGTTTAATTTTTGGTGCTCTTTCTGGGTGTGGGGTATTGGTCAGTATAGGGGGGTCTTTTATTTCTTTGGTTTTGTTTTTGATTTATTTAGGTGGAATATTAGTTATTTTTGCGTATTCTTCTGCATTAATAGCGGAGCCTTTTTCTATAGGTTGAGTAAGTTTAGAGGGGGTATTTTATGGGTTGTATTGTTTTTTTATTGTAGTAGTTTCTATAAAAATAGGTTGTTATTTATGGAGTATCGAAGGGGTTGATGTTAATACTGTGGATGCTTGTGGGTTATATGTTGTTCGTTTGGATTTTAGTGGGGTTTCATGATTTTATTATTTTGGAAGTGGATTGCTTTTGATTGCTGGTTGGGGGTTATTGTTGACGTTGTTTGTTGTATTAGAATTGGTTCGTGGATTGTCTCGTGGAGTGCTTCGTGCGATTAGGTTATGGCATTTAGTAGTACAATAGATAAGATGAATGAAGTTGTGTAAATTTTGATTAGGCCTTTTTGTGATGAGATTAGTGTGATTGGGATGATTTGTGATTTGATTAAGCCTTTTGGGCCGATGTTTTTATATCAAGATAGGTCTAGGTGGGTTGCAGTGTTTTGGCTGAATTTTAGGTTATTTGCTGGAAGTAAGCGGTGAATTAGGGTATTGAAGTAGGCTAGTGAGTTGGAAAAATTGTGGATGTTAGAGGGTTTTGTGTGTATTTTGTTGGTTATTGAGGTTAATTCTATGGCTAAAAGTAGACCTAAGGTTGTTACTGCTAGTGCTGCAATTTTAATGTACGTTGGCATTGTTATTGGTAGGGTTTTTAATGGTGTAATATTTAGTGAGATGATTAATCCAGCAATAATGCTACCTGCGGCAAGGCGAGTAATTGGGTTAATGATTGTTGGGTTATTTTCATTTAGTAATATTATGGAGGGGTATCGTGGTTGTCCTGTTTGCACGAATATTGTAATTCGTAGGCTGTAAATTGTGGTGAATGAAGTTGCGATTAATGTTAGGAGTAGGGCTCAGGCGTTTAAATATGATGTGTTTATGACTTCAATGATAATATCTTTGGAGTAAAATCCGGTTATGAATGGTATACCAGTGAGTGCTAAACTACCAATAGTAAGACATGAAGAGGTAATTGGGAGTGATTTGTGTAGGCCTCCTATTTTTCGAATGTCTTGTTCATCATTTAGATTGTGGATAATGGAACCTGAACATAGGAATAGTATGGCTTTGAAGAAGGCATGCATGGAGATGTGTAAAAAAGCTAGTTGTGGTTGATTTAGTCCAATAGTCACTATTATAAGTCCAAGCTGGCTTGATGTAGAGAAGGCGATGATTTTTTTAATGTCATTTTGGGTAAGAGCACATAATGCTGTGAATAAGGTGGTTGCAGCTCCTAGACATAGGCAGATTGATAAGGCTAAGTTGTTAATGGTTAGGATAGGGTGGATTCGAATGAGTAGGAAGATGCCAGCAACGACTATTGTACTAGAGTGTAGTAATGCTGATACTGGGGTTGGGCCTTCTATAGCTGCTGGTAGTCATGGGTGAAGGCCGAGTTGAGCTGATTTTCCTGTTGCGGCTAGGATAAGACCAAGGAGTGGGAGTAGTGGAGTAGGATTAGTGTTGGCAAAGATTTGCTGAAGATCTCATGTATTTGTATTTATTGCTAGCCATGATATGCCAATAATTAGTCCGATATCTCCTGTGCGGTTGTAGAGGATGGCTTGTAGGGCTGATAGGTTTGCTTCTATTCGCCCTCGTCATCATCCAATTAGCAGGAAAGATATAATTCCTACTCCTTCTCAACCAACAAAAAGTTGAAGTATATTATTAGCTGTTACTAGGATTATTATGGCTGCTAGGAAGATTAGTAGGTATTTGAAAAATTTTGTAATGTGGGGGTCTATGGCTATATACCAATGAGCAAATTCTAGGATGGATCATGTGACATATAGGGCGATTGGTACGAATATAATAGAGTATTGGTCAAATTTGAAGCTTATGTTAATATCAAAGGTGAATATATTAGATCAATGGAGGTTAGTAATGATTGATTCAATGTCTAGGTAAATGAAAATAGTCAATGGAATTAAAGAAGTGAAAAATGCCGTTTTTACAGTTGTTTTTGTTTTTGTGATTAGTCGTTCTTTGATTGGGTGTGTGGGTGTTATTAAGGGTAGTATTAATATAAGTAGGGTTAGAAGGAGGGTGGAGTTTATTATTAATGAAGTCATTACTTTTACTTGGAGTTGCACCAAGGGTTTATGGTTCCTAAAACCAGTGGATTGCTTCTATCCTTTAAAAGTGAGGGAGCTGAGGGATTAATCTCAGATATAGGAATTAGCAGTTCTTATTGTGTTGTACCTCTCTCGGTTTATAAGGAGATTTTAACTCCTATTTTTAGAGCCACAGTCTAATGTTTGTTTTGAAACTATATTAACAATAGGTTTGGTTAAATGCCTTGGATTAATTCTGGTTTTATCATTAGTAATATTATTGGCAAGATGTGAAGTATTATGAGAAGATGTTCTCGAGTATGAGTAGGGGGGATAGTTTTTGTATGTGAAGGGGTTTCTCCTCATTGTGTTGTGATTAGTATATATAGGGTGTAGATAGCAGTTATTAAGGTTCCTAATCCTGTTATTAGAATTGTAGTATCTGACCAGTTAAATAGGGATACAATAATAGTTAATTCTCCTATTAGATTGATGGTTGGTGGAAGGGCTATGTTAGTCAGGCTGGCTGAAAATCATCATAGGCCTATTAAGGGTAGTAGTAGTTGTATGTTTCGAGCTAGAATTAGTGTTCGGCTGTTAGTTCGTTCATAGTTTGTATTGGCTAGGCAGAAAAGTATTGACGATGTTAGACCATGGGCGATTATGAGTGTGATTGCGCCGGTGCATGCTCATTCGGTTCGTGTTAGTGTTGCAGCGATAACTAGGCCTATATGGCTGACAGATGAGTAGGCAATTAGTGATTTTAGGTCTGTCTGGCGTAGACAGATGAAGCTAGTTATGATTACTCCTCATAGGGATAATATTATGAATGGGTAGGAGAGTGTTTTTAATGGTAGAGCTAATGTTATTATTATACGGATAATGCCGTATCCTCCTAGTTTGAGCAATACTGCCGCTAGGATCATTGACCCTGCGATTGGGGCCTCTACGTGTGCTTTGGGTAGTCATAGGTGTAGTCCATATAGTGGTATTTTAATTATAAAGGCAGTGAATAGTGCAAGTCATCATATTGTATAGGTTCATGGGTTTATTGTATGTGGGCATGGAGATAATTGTAGTATGTTGATAGATATGGTGCCAGTATAAGTTTGTGTTGTTAGGAGAGCTACTAGTAGGGGTAAAGATCCGATTAGGGTATAAAATAGGAAGTAGGTTCCAGCATTTAGTCGTTCTATTTGACTGCCTCAGCGTGTAATAATTACTAGTGTTGGAAGTAGCGTGGATTCAAATGCGAGGAAGAATATGATTAGTTCTATAGTTGAGAAAGCTAGTACTAGTGATGTTTGTAATAAAATAGTGATAAGGATGAAAGTTCGTTTTCGGGAAGTTGGTTCTGTAGTTATGTTATTTTGGCCAGCTATAATTATTATTGGGGTAAGTCAGCACGATAGAATGAGGAAAGGTGCTGAGATTTGGTCTACTCCTAGGTAACAGTTAGAGAAAATTGTTAGTTGTGCAGTGGGTTTAAATCACTGTAAGCTTAGGAGAGCGATCCAGAAACTGTGTGTTAATGCAGTAGGTCAAAGTTGTTTTGGTTTACATATTGTGACTGTTGGTAGTAATAAAATTATTGGAATAATTATTTTTAGCATTGTAGTAGGTTTAAGTTTTGTAGGTGGTTTGAGCCGTGAGTTCGTGAGGATGCTACTAGTAAGGATAGGCCTATGCCAGCTTCGCAAGCTGAAAAGCTTAGTATAAGTATTGGGGTGAGTATAAATGATGATATTTCTAGTTGAATAGATCATATTGATAGGATTGTAAATAGAGATAATATTATTCCTTCAAGGCAAAGTAGGGTTGGGATTAGGTAGGTTTGATGTAATAAAAACCCTAAGATGGTGATAATGAAGGTACAAAAAGAAGCGAAGTATACAGGTGTGGTCATTTGATAACCGTGAAGTTAATCACGATTAACTAAGTCGAAGTTAGTTGTCTTGTATTAGACTAGTTATCTATTCTGCTCATTCTAGGCCCCCTTGAGTTCATTCATAAAGAAGGCCTAGAGTTAGTAATAATATGATAATGAAGGCTCAAATAAAGGTATAGATTGGGTGTGGAAGTTGGATAGCTCATGGTAGGGGCAGTAGTAATGCGATTTCTAGGTCAAAGAGGAGGAATAGGATTGCTACTGAGAAAAAATCGAATTGAAAATGGGGGACGGGTAGTTTTTAGCGGGTCGAAGCCGCATTCGTATGGGGAGAGTTTTTCGTTATTTGGTTTTGTTAGTGTGAATCAGTAGTTTAGTATTGTTAGAATAATGGGTAAGGCTAGATAAATTATTGTGATTGAAATTATTAAATTCATTACTTTTCTTTAGGGTTAAACTAAAACTTAGTGATTGGAAGTCACTTGTACTGTTATACTAAAAAAGTATGAGCCTCATCAATAGATTGATACGTATAAGAATAGTCATACAACGTCTACAAAATGTCAATATCAAGCGGCTGCTTCAAACCCAAAGTGGTGGGTTGAGGTGAAATGGTGTTTAATTTGTCGTAGTAAACATACAATTAAGAATGCTGATCCAATGATTACGTGTAATCCATGGAAGCCTGTTGCAACAAAAAATGTGGAACCGTATACGCCATCGGCGATTGTGAAGGGGGCCTCATAGTATTCTATAGCTTGTAACACTGTGAAGTATAGTCCTAATAAAATTGTAAAGCTAAGAGCTTGAATGGTTTGATTTCGGTTGGCTTCTATTAAGCTGTGGTGAGCTCAGGTAATTGTTACACCTGAAGCTAATAGGACTGCTGTGTTTAGTAAGGGGACTTCAAATGGGTTTAGTGGAGTGATTCCTGTTGGTGGTCAACATCCTCCAAGGTCTGGCGTGGGAGCTAGACTTGAGTGGTAGAAGGCTCAGAAGAAACCAATGAAAAAAAATACTTCTGATGTAATAAATAGGATTATGCCGTATCGTAGGCCTTTTTGTACTGGAAGGGTGTGATGTCCTTGGAAGGTTCCTTCTCGTACAATGTCTCGTCATCATTGGAATATAGTAAGTAGTATGATTAATAGACCTAGCGTTATTAGTAATATTGAATTGTAATGGAATCATATGGCTAGGCCAGAAGTTATTAGTAGTGCTGCTGTTGCACCTGTTAGTGGTCATGGGCTTGGGTCTACTATGTGGTAGGCATGTATTTGGTGGGCCATTAGGTGTTTTCTTGTAAGTAGAGACATAGAAGTAATACGAATACGTAAGCTTGAATTATTGCTACTGCTAGTTCTAGGATTGTTAGTAAAAGGAGGACAATTCCAGTTAGGACAGATAAGGTTGTTATTGTTGGCAGTAAGGTTAGTACTGTTGTAGAGGTAAGTTGGATTAATAAGTGTCCGGCTGTCAGATTGGCTGTGAGTCGTACACCTAAAGCTAAAGGTCGAATAATAAGGCTAATTGTTTCGATGATAATGAGGACTGGGATGAGTGGGGTTGGAGTTCCCTCTGGTAGTAGGTGGCCTAATGATGATGTTAATTGATTTCGAAGTCCTGTGAGTACTGTGGCAAGTCATATTGGGATAGCTAATCCTATGTTTATGGAGAGTTGGGTGGTGGGGGTGAATGTATATGGTAGAAGCCCTGATAGGTTAATTGTTAATAGTATGGCTATTAGTGTTGTTAGGATAAGAGATCATTTGTGTCCTGTTTTGTTAATGGGTAGTATTAATTGTTTTGTGAATAGATTGATCATTCATGTTTGTAAGGTTGATAGTCGGTTAGTTAACCATCGGTTGTTTGGGGTTAGGAAAATGATTGATGGCATAAATAGGGCTATAATGACCAGGGGGATTCCTAGAATTTGTGGGCTTATAAATTGGTCGAAGAATGTTAAGTTCATGGTCAGGTTCATGGATTTGTGTTAACGGTTGTATTGTTTTTGTTGGTAGGGTTATTTATAGATAAATGAGATGAGATTTTCGGTTGTAGGACTACGATATATACTAATCATGTAAATGAGAGAATTAAGAATCATGGGTCTAGGTTTAATTGGGGCATATCACTAAGGAGGACGGAGAGTTCTCTTTTTCTAGCTTAAAAGGCTAGCGCTATCCTGTTTAGCTTCTATAGTGTTTAGGAGATCACTAGTGAAGATCAGTTTTCGAAGTGTTTTAATGGTACGGATTCCACTACAATTGGTATGAAGCTGTGATTAGCGCCGCAGATTTCTGAACATTGTCCGTAAAATACTCCTGGGCGTGCTATAATGAAGGTTGATTGGTTTAATCGTCCTGGAACAGCATCCACTTTTACACCTAATGATGGAATTGCTCATGAGTGTAAGACGTCTTCGGCTGAAATTAGTATTCGGATAGGGGATTCTATAGGTATTACTACTCGGTGATCTACTTCTAGTAGTCGGAAGTGTCCGTTTGGAAGGTCTTTGGTTGGAATTATGTAAGAGTCAAATTCAAGGTTTTTATAGTCGGTATATTCATATGTTCAATATCATTGATGTCCCATAGCTTTAATAGTTAGGTGTGGGTTGTTGATTTCGTCTATTAGGTAAAGAACTCGTAGGGATGGTAGTGCAATAGTGATTAGTACAATAGCTGGTAGGATCGTTCAAATTATTTCTACTTCTTGGGCATTTATAGTGTTGGTATATGTTAGTTTAGTTGTTATTATCAAAGTAATGATGTAAAGTACTATAGTGCTAATTAAGAATACAATTATTAGGGTGTGATCATGAAAATGATGGAGTTCTTCTATAATAGGTGATATTGCGTCTTGAAATCCTAGTTGAAATGGATGTGCCATTAAGTCGTAAAGGGTTTAAACCTATAATTTAACCTTGACAAGGTTAAGTAATGTGTTTTACTAACGTCTTACAAGAAAGAAATATAAAGGTTATGTAGTTGGCTTGAAACTAATTTAAGGGGGTTCGATTCCCTCCTTTCTTGAGCTTGTACATGGGCAGGTTCCTCATAGGTGTGATGAGGGGGTGGACAGCCGTGTAGTCATTCTACATTGGTAGTTATGAGTTCAACTGTTATTACTTTTCGTTTTGAAGAGAATGCTTCTCAAATAATAAATATTATTATAATCACTGCTATTAGAGAGATTAAAGATCCAATTGATGAGATAGAATTTCATAAGGTGTATGCATCTGGGTAGTCAGAGTAACGTCGTGGTATCCCAGCTAGGCCTAAGAAATGTTGTGGGAAAAAGGTGATGTTAACTCCTGCAAATATTACTCCGAAATGGATTTTTGCTCAAGTTTGGTGTAATGAATATCCGGTGAATAGTGGGAATCAATGGGTGAACCCAGCTATAATAGCAAATACAGCTCCTATGGAGAGTACATAGTGGAAGTGTGCTACTACATAATAGGTATCGTGTAATACGATATCTAAAGATGAATTAGCTAATACGATGCCTGTAAGGCCTCCAATAGTGAACAGGAAGATGAATCCAAGTGCTCATAGTATGGCAGCGTCTCATTTAATTATTCCTCCATGTAGAGTAGCCAGTCAGCTGAATACTTTCACTCCTGTTGGGATAGCAATAATTATTGTTGCGGATGTAAAATAGGCTCGGGTGTCTACATCTATCCCTACGGTAAATATATGGTGAGCTCATACAATGAAGCCCAGGAATCCAATAGATATTATTGCTCAAACTATTCCTATATATCCGAATGGTTCTTTTTTTCCAGCGTAGTAGGTAACAATATGTGAGATTATGCCAAATCCTGGTAAAATCAAAATATATACTTCAGGATGACCAAAAAATCAGAATAGGTGTTGATATAAAATTGGGTCTCCTCCACCTGAAGGGTCAAAGAAGGTTGTATTTAGGTTTCGGTCTGTTAGAAGTATAGTAATGCCTGCAGCAAGTACTGGTAATGAGAGAAGTAGTAGGACAGCTGTAATAAGTACTGATCATACAAATAAGGGGGTTTGATATTGTGATATAGCCGGAGATTTTATGTTAATTGCTGTAGTGATAAAGTTAATAGCGCCTAAAATTGATGATACACCAGCCAAGTGAAGGGAGAAGATGGTTAGGTCTACAGAGGCACCAGCGTGAGCCAGATTTCCAGCCAGGGGCGGGTATACTGTTCAACCAGTGCCTGCACCTGCTTCAATTCCAGATGAGGCTAGGAGTAGAAGTAGTGATGGGGGCAGGAGTCAGAAGCTTATATTATTTATGCGTGGGAATGCTATGTCTGGTGCTCCAATTATTAAGGGTACAAGTCAGTTTCCAAAGCCACCAATTATGACCGGCATGACCATGAAGAAAATTATGATGAAGGCATGGGCTGTAACAATGACATTATAGATTTGATCATCCCCTAAAAGGGCTCCTGGTTGGCTTAATTCTGCGCGGATCAGTAAACTTAATGCTGTGCCCACCATACCTGCTCAGGCCCCAAAAATTAAATATAAGGTGCCAATGTCTTTATGGTTTGTAGAAAAAAATCATCGGGTTAAAAACACAGGTAAGATGGCTGAATGTTTAGGCGTTAGGCTGTAGACCTTTTTACAGAGGTTGGATTCCTCTTCTTATCAAACTCCGTGGTGAAATTCATTTCAAATTGCAAATTTGAAGATACACTTTTATTAGTGTCGGGGTTTTCCCGCTTTTTATAGAGCGGGAAAATAGACAAAAGCCCGCTGGATTGGGTGTTTAGCTGTTAACTAAATTGTTATGGGATCGAGGCCCATTTGTCTAGTAAGGCCTTAGCTTAATTAAAGTGTTTGAGTTGCATTCATTAGATATAAGGTAGAGTCTTATAGGTCTTAGCAGAAACTAAGAGGTTTTATCTCTTGTTTGGGGCTTTGAAGGCCCCTGGTTTGTGTAGGTCGGATCCTAAGTTTCTAAATGGTGGTTAATAAGGTGGGTACGATTGGAAGTAGGGTAGTGGATAGTATAATTATTGGAGTTAGGTAGTATTTTTGGTTGGGTTTGTGTCGTCATTGTTGTAAGGAGTTGGTGGAGTTTGGGGATAGTGTAATGGTTGCTTGGTATGAGGTTCGTAGGTAGAAGAATAAGCTGAGTATTGATATAATGGCTATTGTAGTGGCGGTGAAGCATATATGTTGTTTAGATAGTTCTTGAATAATTAATCATTTGGGTATAAATCCTGTTAGTGGTGGTAGGCCTGCTAATGATAGAAGAATAAGTATTATTATGGCGTTTAGTATTGGTAGTTTTGTTCATGATGTTATTATTATGGAGACTTTGTTTGTTTCTAAAATTTTAATTATTAAGAATATTGTGGAGGTTATAATAACGTATGTGTAGAATGTTAGAATTATGAGTTTAGGGGATAAGGTAAGAATTGTGATTATTCATCCTAAGTGGGCGATAGAGGAGAATGCTATAATTTTTCGTATTTGGGTTTGATTTAGTCCTCCTCATCCTCCGATAATAATTGATGTTAGCCCTAGTATTACTATTAGGAATGTGTTTGTGGATTGGGCAGTTATTATTAGTAAAGATAGTGGTGCTAATTTTTGTCAGGTGGTTAAGATTATAGCTGTTATTGTGGTGGCTCCTTGTAACACTTCTGGTAATCAAAAGTGGAATGGGGCTAATCCTAGCTTGATAGCTAGAGCTACGGTGAGAATTATGCATGAGAATGTATTTGATATTTGGGTAATGTCTCATTGGCCTGTTTGTCATGCATTGGTGATGCTAGAGGCTAGGACTAATGCTGAGGCAACTGCTTGTGTCAGGAAATATTTAGTAGCTGCTTCGATTGCTCGTGGGTGATGTTGTTTGGCGATTATGGGGGTAATAGCTAGGGTGCTAATTTCTAGTCCGGTTCATGCTAGAATTCAGTGGTTGCTGGAGATTGTGAGTAATGGGCCTATGATTAGGCTTGTAATGATGATTGTGCTTGCATGTGGATTCATTAGTATAGGAAGGGTTTAAACCAACATTTTTGGGGTATGGGCCCAAGAGCTTAATTAGCTGACTTTACTAGGATGTAGTATAATGGAAGTATAGGGAGTTTTGATCTCTCTGGTGTAGGTTCAAGTCCTATTTTTCTAAGGAGACGAGGGGAGTTTAACCTCTATTATTCACCCTATCAAGGTGGTCCTTTAATTCAGGCACGTGTCCTATTGTATTGGGGGAAGCCCTGATAGGGTGATCGGTAATGATATATGTCAGATACATAATGCTAAGGTGATTGGAAGGAAGTTTTTTCATAGGAGATGTATGAGTTGGTCGTATCGAAATCGTGGGTAAGAGGTTCGAATTCATAGGAATCCTGCTGATAGTAGTATTGCTTTTGAAATAAGTGATAGGGTGAATAATTCTGGGGAGTTGTTGATGTAGGCAGGGTTTAGGAAAAGAATAGTAGTTAGGGTGTTTATTATTAGGATGTTTGAGTATTCAGCTAGAAAAAATAAGGCAAATGGACCGGCAGCATATTCTACGTTAAATCCTGATACAAGTTCGGATTCGCCTTCAGTTAAGTCAAATGGTGCTCGGTTAGTTTCGGCTAGTGTGGAAATATATCATATTGTTATTAGTGGTCAAGAAGAAAATATTAAGTATATTGGTTCTTGTGTTATTATGAATGTTTGTATGTTAAATCCACCTGAGAATAGGATTATGGAAAGTAGGATAATTCCTAAGGTTACTTCATATGAGATGGTTTGGGCTACTGCTCGTAGGGCCCCTATTAGGGCATATTTTGAGTTTGAAGCCCATCCTGATCATAGAATTGAATAGACTATGAAGCTGGAAATAGAGATTATAAATAGAAGTCCTAAGTTAAGATCAGCCAATGGAAATGGCATGGGGAGGGGTAGTCAAATTAGTAAGGCTAGTGTTAGGGCTATAATAGGTGAAAAAGTGAATAATGTGGTTGATGAGTTTAAAGGGTAGATTGGTTCTTTAATGAATAGTTTTATGCCATCTGCTATTGGTTGTAATAATCCTTGAGGTCCTACGGCATTAGGGCCTTTTCGAAGTTGTATGTATCCTAGTACTTTACGTTCAATGAGGGTGAAGAAGGCTACAGCGATTAAGATTGGAATTATATATGTTAGTGAAGATATTAGGTTGATTAATAGGATTTTCATAAATTGGGAAGGGGGATTGAACCCCTGAATAAAGGGTTTAGGTCTTTTGCATTTATACCTGGCTCTGCCACCCCAATTTAGCCCTTTTTTAGGGCTGTGGCTTGTTTGTCTTATTATTAGTTAAGTTGTTTTCACTAATATAAGGTAAGGCTTGTATTAATATAGGCCTTGTCTTTTCGGTCCTTTCGTACTAGAAAAGGCTAAAGTTTATAGATAGAAACCGACCTGGATTGCTCCGGTCTGAACTCAGATCACGTAGGACTGTTAATCGTTGAACAAACGAACCCTTGATAGCGGTTGCACCATCAGGATGTCCTGATCCAACATCGAGGTCGTAAACCCCATCGTCGATGGGGACTCTAGGATGGGATTGCGCTGTTATCCCTGGGGTAGCTTGGTTCGTTGATCAAGTATATTGGATCATTTTGCTGAAAGCACTTTGGGTTGTAGGTCTAGGTTTAGATAGAGTTCTATTTTTCGGAGGTTTTGTTTTACTCCGAGGTCGCCCCAACCGAAAAATATAAATCAGATGTTAGTTTAGTATAAGCCTTGTAGGTGGATGTTAATGATAGTTGATTTGTATTTGAAGTTCCACAGGGTCTTCTCGTCTTATAATGTTATTCCTGCTTTTGCACAGGAAGATCAATTTCACTGATTATTTGTAAGAGACAGGTGGAACCTCGTTTGGCCATTCATTCTAGTCTTTATTTAAAAGACAAGTGATTACGCTACCTTTGCACGGTTAGGATACCGCGGCCGTTTAACATTGTCACTGGGCAGGCATTACCCTTAATACTTGTGTATTGCTAGGGGCTATGTTTTTGGTAAACAGTCGGGCTCATTATTTGCCTAGTTCCTTTTACAAATTTTAATCTTTCTTGTGTGCGCTCCTGTGTTGGGTTAACAGTTAGATTTATAGGGTGATTTAAATATTATTGTTCTATAATGTTGATTGTTAACGGTCAGTAGTTTGTCTATTATGACTTAAGCTAGCGCATAGAGAAGTTCTGTCTTCTTGTTACTCATTTTAGCATTAGTTCTTCTATTTAAGTAGAGTGGTTCAATGTTTTTTGGGGAAGGAATTTTTATGTTATTATTTAATAGTGAATGGGCTTTGACGCTTTCTTTAGTGATGGCTGCTTTAAGGTCTACGGTTGTTATGTTTTAGTATTTTTGTCCTCCGTTGTAGGTTGTATCCTTTTTCAATCGGGCTGTACCTCGATTGAATGAATCTTAAATTTTTCTTTTTACTTTGGGTTGTTTTTAGAAGATTTAAGGTTGAACTTATATTCTTTTATTGAACAACCAGCTATCACCAAGTTCGTTAGGCTTTTCACCTCTACTAAAAGGTCTTTCCACTCTTTTGCCACAGAGACGGATTATAGCCTTGGTGTGGCTGCCTTTAAGTAGCTCACTTGGTTTCGGGGGTTCAGACTTTAGGGCTCTTTGCTTGAATGTGCTGGCTAAATCATGATGCAAAAGGTATAAGAATTAATCTTTGCTTTTTAGGGCTTAGTTGTTGTTTCATTGTTTTTCATCTTTCCCTTGCGGTACTGTTTCTATTGCTCCAACTATCTTTTCTATCGCCTATACTAGGATGGTGAAAAATGTTTTGGTTTATTTTGATTGGATGATTTTTTTTGTTAAGTTTTTAGTCTTAGTTGGGCTAGGTTGTTGCTCAAAATAGTCCTGTTTTAATGGACATCTTTCAGGTGTAAGCTGAATGCTTTTGATTAAGCTATGTTTTGAATGTTCCAAGTACACCTTCCGGTATACTTACCTTGTTACGACTTGCCTCATCTGTTTGTTTATCATTGGTTTATTTATTGTTGTTGGATTATTTGAGGAGGGTGACGGGCGGTGTGTGCGCACCTCAGGACCGGTTTAAATTAGGCATTCTGATCCAGGTTTACTGCTAAATCCTGCTTGTAGGACTTATTTCATAGTTCCTTTCCGTAAGTTATTTCTAGTGTAGAAAATGTAGCCCATTTCTTCCATCTCAATTAGCTACACCTTGACCTGACTTGTTAACTGTTTGGTTATTTTGCCTACTTTTGTGCCCTCATGGGGTAAGCTGGTGACGGTGGTATATAGGCGGCATTGGCAAGAGATGGTTGGGTGAATCGTGGATTATCGATTATAGAACAGGCTCCTCTAGGGGGGTTTGAGGTACCGCCAAGTCCTTAGAGTTTTAAGCGTTTTGCTCGTAGTTCTCTGGCGGATATTTTTGTTTATTAAATATCTAAGTTTAGGGTTAAGCATAGTGGGGTATCTAATCCCAGTTTGTGTCTTAGCGATCGTGGGTTCGAATTATTCTATTTACATTAAGGTTATTTTCATAGTGGATTAATGTATACTTTTACGTATGACAGTTGAGTAGGAGGTTTACCTTAATTTTTTGGATATAGTTTTAGCCACATTTTACGCCGATTGTTTTGTTAATTTGAGTTTCTTGTATAACCGCGGTGGCTGGCACAAGATTGACCAACTCTATCTGCTATAACTAAGTCAAGCTTATGCTTATTGCTTAATTTTTATCACTGCTGAAATACCCTTGGGGGTGTGGCAAAGCTAGGTGTTTTGGGCTGTCGTGGTGTGCCTGATACCAGCTCCTTTTGTCTGGTAGGACTATTAGGGCATTTTCACTGGCGTGCTGATACTTGCATGTGTAAGTTTAGCAAAAAATAACAGTAAGGCTAGGACCAAATCTTTGTGTTTTTGGGATATATTCGTTACCCATCTTGGCAACTTCAGTGCCATGCTTTATGATAAGCTACAATAAC